ATGCCCAAACCTCCATTTCGCCTACCCGTTGTCCTCCCTGTTTGGCCCTTCCTCTAAGTGGTTGTTGCGTAACAAGTGCATAATGTCCACTGGAACGTCCATGTATTTTATCATCAACTTGATGAATTAATTTCAAGATATAAGGCTTTCCCATTATAGCAGGCTGTTTAAAAGAATTTCCTGTTCTTCCATCAAATATTCTGCTTTTTCCAGGATACTCGGGTTCAAATATCCATGGATTCGATGTTTGTTTACTGGCTTCATATAATTCAGAAAACACTAGTTTTCTTGAAGCTTCTTGTTCATACCGCTCATCAAAAGGTGTTATTCGATAATGTCTATCTAGCACACCTCCCGCTAATCCAAGTGAGCATTCAAATATTTGTCCTACATTCATTCGTGAAGGTACCCCTAATGGATTGAAGACCATATCAACAGGTCTTCCATCTTGCAAATAAGGCATATCCTGTCTAGACAAAATCTTTGAAACAATACCTTTATTTCCATGTCTCCCCGCCACTTTATCACCTACTTTAATTTCACGTTTCTGTAAAATATATATACGAATCGTTTCTGGATTATAACAAGAACCCCCCTTTTTTTGGATCCATCTCACATCAATAACTCGACCCCTACCGCCTATAGGTAGTTTTAGACAAGTTTCCTTTGAGGTGGATACCTGAATGCCAAGTATAGCTCGTAATAATCTATCTTCTGGGGAATACGAGGATTCTTTGGTCATTTGAGGCGTTAATTTACCCACTAAAATATCGCCTGTTTCTACCCACGACCCCAGGATCACAATTCCATTTTTGTCTAAATTTCGGAGTAAATGGGCTTCTAGGTGTGGAATTTTATTAGTGATTCTTTCAGAACCATAACTTGTCATATGAGTCTGAATTTCATATTTCCGTATGTGAAAAGAAGTATAAATATCTTCATAGACCAGACGCTCACTAATGAGTACAGCATCTTCAGAATTGTAACCTTCCCATGGCATATAAGCTACTAATACGTTTTTTCCTAAAGCGAGTTCGCCGCCAACTGTAGCAGCACCATCCGCTAAAATTTGTCCCTTTTTAATGCATTTACCTCGCTCAACCCGGGGCTTTTGATGCCTGCAAGTATTTTTGTTGGAACGTTGATATATAGTTAGGGGAATGGTTAGAGTATCGCCATTACCAAATAAAAAGATCTTGTCAGTATCGGTATAAATGATGTTTCCCTCGTGTTCGGCTATAGTGGAAACTCCTGAATCTAAAGCTACTTGGCGTTCCAATCCAGTTCCAACAATGCATTTTTCGGACCGAGAAAGCGGAACTGCTTGACGTTGCATATTAGAACTCATTAAAGCTCGATTCGCATCATTATGTTCGATAAAAGGAATGAGAGAAGCTCCAATAGAAAAATATTGGAAGGGAAAAATACTTCGAAGATGAACCTGTTCCCATGCAATCGAAAGAAATTCTTGACGGTATCGGGCTGGAACAATCTGTTCCTCCTGAATATCTCGATTAAGTGCTAAAGAATTTCCTGTTGCTACCATATAGTATTCATCGCTACTTGGTGATAAATAAAGCATACGTATTCTTTTCGATCTCTCAGAGATTTCATAAAATGGACTTTCTATAGACCCCCAACTACCAATCCTCACATGAATTGCTAGGGATCCAATAAGTCCAACATTGATTCCTTCAGACGTGTCAATTGGACAAATGCGTCCATAGTGACTGGGGTGGATATCTCGTATCCGAAAACTAGCAGTTCGCCCTGTCAATCCTCCAGGACCCAAATAACTTAATTTCCTCCCATGAACTATTTGAGTCAATGGATTGGTTTGATCCAAAACTTGAGATAATGGATGTAATCCAAAAAAAGATTCAAAAGTAGTTGTTAATGGAGTTGAAGTCACCAAATTCTGAGGAGTCGGTATCAATTTATGTCGAATTGCTCCACATATAGTTCCTCTAACCATATTTTCTAAACGAACCAGGGCCAATCCAAATTGATCTTGTAATAGATCTGCTACGGAACGAATACGTTTATTTTTCAAATGATTTATATCGTCAAGTACGCCCATTCCAAATTTCATTCCAATCAAATGATCCGCAGCTGTCAATATATCTCGTGGTAATAAAAATGTATTGTTCTGAGGTATATCAAGATTAAGCTTTTGGTTCATATTTCGTCGACCAATCCTTCCCAATTCACACCTTTGTTGAAAAAATTTTTTTTGTAATTCTTTACATAAAGATTCGGAAAATACTGGATCTCCACCAACACAAGCAAATTGTCTATAAAACTCCAAAATGGCATTTTCTTTTGACCCTATTTTTTTTTTATCCTTGTCATTTAGGAAAGACACGAAAATTTCAGGATAACAAACATTCTCTAGAATTTCGCTTAAATTCGAACCCATAGCTGATGATAGAACTAGAATAGATATTTTCTGTTTCCTACTCACACGAGCCCATATCCTTGCTTTTCTATCAATCTCTAATTCTAATCTCCCCCCCCAATCTGATATTATGGTGCCCGTATACACAGAAATTCCGTTAGGGTCCAATTCTGAACGATAATAGATACCGGGACTTTGCAATATTTGATTGATTACAATTCGGTATATTCCATTTACTATAGAAGTTCCCAGAGAATTCATTAAAGGAATATTTCCAACAAAAATAGTTTGTTCTTGTATGTCCCTACAACTTTTCCAAATTAATCCCGCGGATACATATAATTCAGCAGAATATGTAAGCGATTCATATACAGCATCTTTTTCGTTTATCAAGGGTTCTAATAATTGATATGTTTCTACAAATAATTGAAATTCAATTTCTTGATCTGTATCCTCAATTTTTGGAAATTTTAAAAGCCCCTCTGTTAAGCCCCGATCAATGAATCTACAAAACCCTTCAAATTGTATCTGATTCAATCCAGGTAGTGTAGACATTCCTTCATTTTCATTTCCAAGCATTTTTAACTTCCCCGTGAATTTTATAGAAAAATATTCCACGATTTGCTGTCATTCTTCATCAAATCACATGAATCAATTTAGTAATAATGGAATTTCTGTTCTTTTTACTGAATTACATGAAATTTTACCTAACTCCGTGTATGAAATCCTTATTAGTGTATCAAATACTTATTATGAAAAGAGGAATAAATAAAATCGAATTTTACACTCAACTTCGAAGGAAGGAAGTTGTAACAAAACAAACAGATAGAATCGAAATTCGAATCTAAAAAAGGAAATGAATGGAAAAATTCAACCTGGATTTCAAGGTTTTTTTAAGGAATATAAAAAAAATGCATTCCATTTCTATCATTATTATGATATTACATATTCTAATTCAATTGGATACCAGAAAAAAATGAATTCGGGATTTGTTCTGTTCAATGAGATAAGGATCTAATCTAATAATCCGAAACAATATAGAATTCTTTTTTTTTTAACTTAACCTTTTTTTATTGTTCAAAAAAGAATTCGAAAAAGGAGAGAAACATTTTTCACTTTTTTTGGAGAATACGATTAGAGTGTGTAATAAGACTTGTATATATTAATATAGATCGAATTCCAGCTATAGTTAGCTATGTATATTTATATCTATATATATATAGATAGATAGATAGAATAGATAGATCTGTGTCTAACTTTATTGCAGTCATATCCGTTCGGGACAACACATAACACGTCGTGTTAATTTTGTATTTGATATTAAATAGATTGAATAGACAAATTGAAAAAAGGGGGTGGGAGAAGCGCCAGAATTTTTTTTTTTGAGAATTACGTATCCGTATAGTATAGGTATTATATAAATATAAGATACCCGATTAGATAATACCTGTGTAACAATTCCAATTTATGTTCTAGGGTTTACATATACTGACAGTTGCTGTTATAATTAGAATGAAGAAACTTTTTTCAATAAAAAAAAAAAAGAAATATTGGTTGGTTATGTATCCAATTTTTTTTCTTATTTCACTAAATATCTCATAAAGAAAAAAACATTTGATATTCAAATATTCAAGAATCATTCATAAATAAATAGTTAACGGTTGCAATTTGTCCCGATATTTTTTTCTTTTGTAACAGAAGGTGTAAGCTTGTTTTTTATTTCAAAAGAAAAAGGGGGATATTCTCATCTACTTCATATATATATACTGGCGGCATGGCCGAGTGGTAAGGCGGGGGACTGCAAATCCTTTTTCCCCAGTTCAAATCCGGGTGTCGCCTGATCGACAAGAGATTTGAAATATTGTATTACGTTTTTTTATAGAAAACTTTTTTTCCAACAGAAGCAATCGAGGGAAAAGGATTCTTGAGACTTGGTAATCTGTCTTGATTCTTTTTTTATTTTATTTACTTAATGAAATAGGGGATAAAAGATAAGTTTTATTATTCCTACCTGTTAGTAACATTTATTTCCTTAAAACTTCCTTGGAAGTTTTCGGATATTTTGTTTATACTTAATGTTTTCCGATTTTACTAAAAATAATATAAAAGAACTTTTTAGATGTTCTAATAGAGTGGATTCTAGTTTTTCGTCAATGGTGTTAGCCCAGAATCCTTTTTTGACTCTGTACCAACAATTCCACTATTATTATAGTATTTTTAGTGAATAATCCAAAAAAAAAATAATACAAGAAAAATTTTTGAACAATTTGGAACAATAAAAAAAAAAAATTCCTTCATATTGATAGAGATAGGAGACAAAATTTACATGGATATAGTAAGTCTTGCTTGGGCTGCTTTAATGGTAGTTTTTTCTTTTTCCCTTTCCCTCGTGGTATGGGGAAGAAGTGGACTATAAGGGTACTAATAATGAAATTAAGGGATCTAAAGTACCCATTTTGTTTTCTAGCTGGGTTTTCAAATTTTGGAACTGTTGAATTTTAGTATTTAATTTATACTAATTAATTGAATTCAAATATAAAATATATCGACATTTCAGAGTTGTATTATATTCTAGTAGTGTAATGTATTCTATGTATAATGTATAACATAGAAATCCAAAATACTCTTTCAATCAAACAAATATTTGAATTATTCCCATATTCGTATTTTGAGAAAATTAAGGGAATCCATAATAATAGGAAATTGACTCCTTGAATTCTTCATAAAATTTCAATTTCGATGAACTTACTCTTACCCAGGTTATATATATATATGGAAAATAAGGTACCGTGTAACCCCCATTCTTACTTTACCGCCTTTTTAATAAAATACCAGGATTGTAAAAATAATCCGAAATCTAAAAAATGGAAAATCGGAAGAATAAGAGTTGTTTTTTAATTATTTCAGATTTATTGGAATCAATACAAATCCAATACATGAAACAAAGAAAAAAATTTGGGGCGAAATTCTAAAAAATCCGGATAGTAGAAATGAAATCTACTATCCGGATTTTTTAGAATTTCGCTGATTGTAGTCCGATCCTTTTTTTAAGACTAAAACCCCAAATTGAAAACCTTGTTCATTTTTTTATTCAATCATTGATTACATTACATTAATAAAAATGAAAAAATCATTTTTAAGTGAAATTAGTCACTTTTACTTACCGTTTTTACGTAAATTATAAGTAAAAAGGCAGTAGGAACTAGAATAAACAGTGCAGTAGCAATAAATGCGAGAATATTTACTTCCATAATCTCTATTATGTTTTATTTCTCTTAAATTTCCAATAAAAAATTCGGGATTTAATCCCATAGAGATGATAAGTCTTTCATCGATAAATTCAACAATGGTATAAATTTTATTTCGATAATATCAAATCGGATCAATATCACGAATAACAATATCTGAGCTATCAAATCGACTCATCGTCGAGAATTAAATAGTATAACATAAGAAGATCTTTTATCCATACAAAAAAAAAAAAATTATTTTTGATCCAATTCAAAATTTCTTTTCCTTCGTTTTATTTTTTCGTCGAAACATTTATCTTAAACGAAAAAAGCAGGAGGAATCTTTATTATGAATAAGATTTTGTTTTTTATTTTTATTTCCTTTCACACAAAAAATGAATGGATGTCTTTTTATTGGATTTTATTAATATCAATCAATGAAATAATACATTTCATTGATACATAAATGTACTCACCAATTCAAATATTTCATCGAATCATTGATAAATGGATTCAATTTGTCCTGTCCCTAAACCAAATTCTCATTTTGTTCAAAAACTTTTTTCAAAAACTTGTTGATTGCTATCCTTCTTACCCGATTTCCAGATTGATTCTCGTTTTTTTATTTCCCGTCTTGTCTTAGTATGAGATAAATATACCTATCGAATTATAGTAATGAATGACAGTGAAAGAAATGAAGTTTGAATCTTCCGTTCTTTCCAACAAATCCATCATTCCCGCAAAGTCTTTTATCTTTATTTTACTTTCTTTCGCATTCCATATATATATATATTTTTTTATATTTTTATTAGTTATTAATTATTAACGACTGGAATAAAAAGAAACAATTTCGAGATCTAAATGATGAATCAAAAAAAATTATTTTGACCAAATCATATCATTCCATTATATTGACAATTTTAAAAAACTGTTCATACTATGAACGTAGTATAATGGCGGTCGGGCAAGTATGCCCCCATCGTCTAGTGGTTCAGGACATCTCTCTTTCAAGGAGGCAGCGGGGATTCGACTTCCCCTGGGGGTAGGGTGCTACGAAAGGAAGTTGATCATTAATTTTCAATAAAAATGGAAATGGATTCTTCCTGTTCCTGGGTCGATGCCCGAGCGGTTAATGGGGACGGACTGTAAATTCGTTGGCAATATGTCTACGCTGGTTCAAATCCAGCTCGGCCCAAGAATTTGCCGATCCACTATGAAATTATATAATCCGTTTATTTATTGTTCTCCGGAAATTAGTGATGTTCTCTGATACGGAAGATTCCAAATATGAAACATCCCTAACACTATTGATTTTTTTCTGTATTCCATATTTCACAAATTCGGATCTTGCTAATAATCTAGATTCATATCAAAATCCTTAAATAGAAAATCTAAGGAAAAGATTTCAATAAACAAAAACGAATTTTTTCATTTTTCAGTCCATTTGGCAATAACAAACGTATTATGGATGAGTAATCTGTGTTGATCTCACTAAAGTGCATATCGATATAGATATCAATATATACAAAATCCGCCTCTTTCATTTCCAGCGAAATGGTTCGAATCCTAAACAGAAAAAGAAAGGGTTTGAAATAAACCTTAAGAATATGTATGCTGTACACTCTTTTCCCTGGGATTGTAGTTCAATTGGTCAGAGCACCGCCCTGTCAAGGCGGAAGCTGCGGGTTCGAGCCCCGTCAGTCCCGATGGATACAAATCCAATATTAATAAATTTTTTTACTGTATTCTATTTACTAGGTAAATAGAATTTTTTGTTATTTGATGAGCTGTTATGTATATATAATAATAGAATAATATATATATATTATTCTATATTATATATATATATACATATATTCAAATCCCATTTTT